ATACGGCTCACCAGTCAATTCTTTTGGTGTCCCATATTAAAAAAAAAATTTACCATATCTACTAATCTAATTGAATGAAATTTCTCATAGATCTATCCCATTTTTTTTTTCTCGAGTTAAGCAAAAGAGGTTAATTATATAAGTTTCAAACTTCAATTTTGCTGAATAATTAAATAAGTTTTATCTTTTCTCCCACCTTCAGAAGAATAAAGCATAGGCATTCCACTATCGTTACAATTTTCTGAAAGATAACTATCTCGGTTTCATCTAGAAATTTATATAGAATCCTTGAAAAAGACTTTCCTTCATAAGAAAGGAAAGACTTACTGTCTTTGGGATCTGATGCTACACCGCTGCTCAATATCGCAATCGCAGGGGATCCACCCTATTACATAAGTGGATTCCATAATTTTTATCTTATATCATGATATAAGTAAGCAGTTTTTATTGTATCGGCCAAAAACCTCACTAATGGATCTTTACGGTGCTTCTTCTATCAATTAGATCCTTTATCCATAGAATAAAATATCTAGGCATACCTATTTCTTCATATTTCGACTTCTATGAAGTTTCTTTGTTTGCTACAGCTGATACAAATCGTGAGTTTGGACAATACATATGTAGAAAGCCCATTTTTTTTTAGTATTTATTAGCGAATTTGCTATTTTTTTTCTTTCTATAGTGGAGATAGTCGCACGTAATGACAGATCACAGCCATATTATTAAAAGCTTGTGGTAAGAACGGGTTTCGTTCTAGTGCCCGAAAATAATATTCCAAAGCTTTCGTATGTTCTCCGTTCCTTGTGTGGATAAGGCCTATGTTATAGAGTATATAACTTCGATCATAGGGATCGATTTCTAGTCGCATAGCTTCATAATAATTCTGTAGAGCTTCCGCATAATTTCCTTCGGATTGAGCCGACATCCGTTACGGTCGTTCGTTATTCGATTCAAAGAATCTCCGTTGCAGAACCGTACGTGAGATTTTTATCTCATACGGCTCCCCCTTTATGTGACGCGCATAATGAGATGAGAGTAATACACGAAATCAAAAAAGATTGAAATATTCTCATTATGAACTCATGGGACTAGTGTTTTTACAAAAAATCTCTAGCCAACCTTCCTGTAAAAGATCTTTTCTTAACATCAAGCATGGTGTTACTAGATAAAAATGGTAACTCTAACAATTTCTTTGTCCTCAACGCCTCTAAATTTCCAGGAATTCGTCACTTCAACAGTCTTCGATGGTTATACAGGTATCCAAAATACAAACGAGATGGATGTTTGTTGTCCCAACCATTTTTGCAAGTTCCGATCCCGATAAGGAAAAGAGATAATTTATAACAAAGTTTTCGTGTTGTTGATTACTAGGCGTAGTGCTTCTTCCCCCCAGCTACCTATTTTTATTAGTGGAGTAGAGTTGACTTAATCCATAGGTGTAACCTTTCGCTCAATACTAAAATCGACAATTAAAGCATCCGAGGTTACATTAATCGTGGATACACGACAGAAGGAATTTTTTTATTTCTAAATTGCACCTCCAAGAAGCGTAGATTTATTTCAATTATTGTTTTCTTTCTATCCCGAATAATGTGTCTTTCTACTAAGACTGAGAGCGGTAAAGAAAAAAATCAAATCGCACCATCTCTGTAATAGGTGAATGCCTCTTTTTCACCGGAAGTTGTTGGAATTATTCGTAATAAGATATTGGCTACTATTGAAAAGGTCTTATCAATAAAATTCCCATTTATCCGAGATCTAGGCATCGGTAACAACCCATTCTATAATTTTTTTTAATTACCTCTCATGAGAAAATGATCCCACAAACAAAGGAATTGCATAGTACGAAATAACATAAAAACGGATTCATTAAAAAATCCTACTCGATACTCAAATTGTTTCTTTTTGATTTGACAGGAATCAATAAAAAATAAGAAATATTTCAATCCGGTTAAATTTCATCCAAATGTAGTAGGATCAGAATGCAGGGAACTATTCTGATTTCATCGAAGTTGAAGAATAAAATAATTTTTTTTTATCTTGGGGTAATTCGAAAAGTTTTTTTGATTGAATTATGATCCAAAGAGCAAAAAGAATCGAACAATTATTCTATGATTCATAAATTTTGACTATGGAATCATAGTTTAAAAAACTAAATAGAATCATGATCTAAAAGTATCCATTAAACATAGTAAAAAAATGAATTTTAGGGCGTGCCTAAAAAAAAAATTGAATATGAATGACTCACTATTAACTCGGTTTCTGGGCCATAATCATTATGTAGGAGAGATGGCCGAGTGGTTGAAGGCGTAGCATTGGAACTGCTATGTAGGCTTTTGTTTACCGAGGGTTCGAATCCCTCTCTTTCCGTACCCCTCACCTAATTCACCAATGTTACTGACCACAATGTATCAAATCAAATAACATCAAATCACAGTGGATACTATTATTCCAATGGTTAGACCTTTCTTGGATATAGATTCTCTATTTCGAATTTTTG